AGTATTAATAACAAAAGCATTAAGTGGATGCCTTGGCATTAATTTAATTTTTAGGACGTAAAAAATGCGAAAAGCTATATTAAATAATACTTTATTTTAAAATATAGATTTCCTAAAGAAAACTTTTTCTTTGTGAAAATTTTAAAAGCAGTGAATTGAAATATCTAAGTAACTGTTAAAAAAATCAAACGAGATTCCGTTAGTAATGACGAATGAAAATGGAAATTAGGTTTATAAAACTAAAAAAATTATTTGAAAAATTTTGAAAAATTTACTTAAGAAGGTGAAAGTCCTGTAGAATAATTATTATTTTTATAATAGTAAAAAGGGGTATGTGTAATCTTTTTTGAATATTGGGGAACCACCCTCAAAACCTTTTAAAAATTAATGATCGATAGTGAACAAGTACTGTAAAGGAAAGGTGAAAAAGAACTTTTGAGTTTGAAATAATTCTGAAACTTAATGTTAATAATCAATTGGAACTTTTTTAAAAAGTAACAGTGTACCTTTTGCATAATGGGCCAGCAAGTTTATTTTTATAGCAAGCTTAATTTAATAAAGTAGGCGTAGATAAATCAAGTTTTAAAAAGCTTTATAGTTATATAAATAAGACCCGAAACTGAGTGATCTAACCATGAACAGATTGAAAAATAGGTAAAACTATTTGAAGGATCGAACTCACATATGTGGCAAAATATGGAGATGATTTGTGGTTAGGAGTGAAAGGCTAATCAAACTCAGAGATAGCTGGTTTTCCGCGAAATCTATTGAAGTAGAGCATTTAAAATCTTTTTTTGGGGTAGAGCACTCATTGAGCTAGGGGGTGTAAAAACTTACTAAATTCTTGGAAACTCCGAATACAAAAAAACGTAATTTAAATAGACAGACATTAGGCGCTAAGGTCTTTTGTCAAGAGGGAAACAGCCCAGATTGATCGCTAAGGTCTCTAAATAATATTCTAAGTGAAAAAGGAAGTGAAAAAATAATTACAACCAGTAGGTAGGCTTGGAAGCAGCCATCCTTTAAAGAAAGCGTAATAGCTCATTGGTCTAGTTTTTTTGCGCCTAAAATGTATCGAGACTTAAGAAATTTACCGAAGCGGCAAGTTTTATTTTATAATAAAACGGTAGCGGAACATTCTGTATGTTAATAAAGATATATTGTGAAATATGTTGAAGATATCAGAAAAGAAAATGCTGGCATTAGTAACAAAAAATAACGACCATAAATCGTTATCACCGTAAATCCAAGGGTTTCTATGTTAAGATGTATTGCATAGAGTGAAACGGCCCCTAAGAAAGATTTGACGAAAGCAAATTTTGATGGGATAATTTTTAAATTAAATTTTTTTAAAAAAGTGACAAAAATTTTTTAATTTTTCAGGAAATAGCTTTTTTAACTAAAAACCGTACCCTAAACCGACACAGGTGGATAGGTCGAGTAGACTAAGGTGAATGAGAGAACTATATTGAAGGAACTCGGCAAAATGACTTTGTAACTTCGGGATAAAAAGTACCTGATTATTTTAATAATTAGGTGTCACAAAATAGGGGGTTGCGACTGTTTAATAAAAACTTAGGACTCTGCTAAATGGTAACATGATGTATAGGGTCTGACACCTGCCCGGTGCTGGAAGATTAAAAGGAGATGTTTGCGCATTAAATGGAAGTCCCAGTAAACGGCGGCCGTAACTCTGACGGTCCTAAGGTAGCGAAATTCCTTGTCGGGTAAGTTCCGACCTGCATGAATGGTGTAACGACATCCCCGCTGTCTCCAATATAGACTCAGTGAATTTGAATTATCCGTGAAGATGCGGATTCTCTATAGTTAGACGGAAAGACCCCGTGAACCTTTACTACATCTTTATATTGTTATTTTATATAATATGTGTAGCATAAGTGGTAATTGTTTAGACCTTTACGCTAGTAAATTGTTTAGATATCCTTGAAATACCACTCTTATTAAAATAAATAACTAATATTTTTTATAAATAGACAGTGTATGGTTGGTAGTTTGACTGGGGCGGTCACCTCCTAAAGAGTAACGGAGGTGTACAAAGGTAAGCTCAAATTGGATAATAGTATCAATTGTAGAGCATAATGGTAAAAGCTTGCTTGACTGTAAGATAGACATATCAAACAGGGACGAAAGTCGGTCATAGTGATCCGATAATTCTTTGTGGAAAGATTATCGCTCAACGGATAAAAGGTACTCCGGGGATAACAGGCTGATGACTCCTAAGAGCTCCTATCGACGGAGTCGTTTGGCACCTCGATGTCGACTCATCACATCCTGGAGCTGAAGAAGGTTCCAAGGGTTCGGCTGTTCGCCGATTAAAGTGGTACGTGAGTTGGGTTTAGAACGTCGTGAGACAGTTTGGTTCCTATCTTCTATAGATATTTTGAAAAATGAAAGAATCTAACTCTAGTACGAGAGGACCGAGAAGGGTAAATCTCTGGTGTATCGGTTGTTTTAAGGCATCGCCGAGTAGCTAAATTTATTTTGGATAATTACTGAAAGCATCTAAGTAAGAAACCATTCTTAAAAATTTTTCATATAAAAACTGTAAAAGACGATTACATTGATAGGTTTTAAGTGTAAGTATTGTAAAATATTTAGCTTAAAAATACTAAAAGTTTAAAAAATTAAAATATAATTATTTCTTTGTAGCTCAACGGTAGAGCAAATGGCTGTTAACCATTAGGTTGTAGGTTCAAATCCTATCAAAGAAGTTTTGTATTTTAGGTCGAATAGCCAAGTCAGGTTTAAGGCAGTAGTTTGCTAAACTATCAGTTAATTTATTAACTCGTGGGTTCAAATCCCACTTCGACTTATTTTGTTAATTATTAAAAGGATGATGTAGTTTAATGGTAGAGCGTGGGAATCATAATCCTAATGTTGTAGGTTCAAATCCTACCATCATTATTAATATTATTTTTAAAACGGAAGGTAGCATAGTCTGGCTAATGCATCTGTTTTGGGAACAGAAGATCAAAGGTTCAAATCCTTTTCTTCCGAAAATTGATAATAAGATGAGATAGAGTAATAGGTTAACTTATCAGGCTCATAATCTGAAGATGTAGGTTCAAGTCCTACTCTCATCATTTTTATTCTAATTTATGATTCAAATTCAAACTAAATTAAAAGTAAACGACAATAGTGGTATTAAAATAGGACAATGTTTAAAAATTTATAAAAAAAAAGTTGGTAAAATTGGTGATACAATTTTAATTTCTGCAAAAAAATTACGTTTAAATCAAAAAAAAAAAATTAAAATAGTTAAGGGTGATTTATTTAAAGCTTTAATTATTCATACAACCTATCAAAAAAAAAGTACTATAGGTAATATAATAAAATTTGATAAAAATTGTATAATTATTTTAAATAATCAAAATAAACCATTAGGGACACGTATATTTGGTCCAATTACATCTGAATTTCGAAAACAAAAAAATTTTAAAATATTATCATTAGCTTCAAATATTTTATAAAAATCTATGGAAAAAAATTTACAAAATCATTATCAAAATATTACTATATACGATCTTTTAACAAAATTAAATTTTAAAAATATATTTGAAATTCCTAAAATTACTAAAATTTGTTTAAATATAGGTTTTAAAGATGCAAATATTGAAAAAAAAAAATTAATTAATATAATTTTACTTTTAAAATTAATAACAAATCAAAAACCAATAATAACTAAATCAAAAAAAAATAATATTTTTTTAAAAATAAAAAAAAATTCAGTTATAGGTTGTAAAATAACTTTAAGAAAAAAAAATATTTTTTCTTTTTTAGAAAAAATATTATTTTTTCTTTTACCAAATTTAGAAAAAATAAATTTTAATTTAAAAAATAAAAATATATTAAATTTTCAAATTCAAAATGTTTTATATTTTTTTGAATTAAAAACTGAATTTTTAAAATTTAAAAATATACCACCAATAGATATATCTATTCATACTAATTCAAAAAATAATAATCAATTATTTTTATTATTAAATTCACTTTTTTTAATAAAAAAATAATTGATTAGCAAAAATAGCTCAATGGTAGAGTATAACCTTGCCAAGGTTAATGTTGAGGGTTCGAATCCCTTTTTTTGCTTATATAATTTAAATAAATGGACCCAAAGGCAGTATTTGGTATTTCCATTCCATTTAATAAATGGGGATAATAAAAGAATTGACATTTATTTGTGATTATAGATTAATTGGTAAATCCTTTATCTTCCAAGTAAATATTGTGGGTTCGAGCCCCACTAATCACATTTTAATTAAATAACGGAGAAATGGCTGAGTGGTTAAAAGCGGCAGACTGTAAATTTGTTGAAATAATTTCTACGTAGGTTCAAATCCTACTTTCTCCAATAATTTTAAATAATATACATGATACAAAATAAAAAAAATAAAATATACATACAACTATTTATTTTTACATTGTTATATTTAGGTATTCTAAATTTTATAGCTATTAATTTTATATTTTTTAGCTATTTTTGTATTCTAATTATTACTATGTATTTAAAACAAAAAGAATTAAAAATAAATTTAAGATATTTTCCTTTCTTTTTAAAAAGAAAAAAATTTTTAAATTTTACAACTATTCTATTAATTATTATTTTATATGTTATAATAATTTATCTAGATTTTAATAAAATTGGTGTGGCTTATTCAATGGATGTGAATAGGATATTAAATGAAATGCCGCTTGATGTGCCACAAGTTCAATGTGAAATACAAAATAATTCTACAAATAATCGATATTTATTTCTACAAAGACCGGACTATACTGTGCCAACAACTGTCTATAATCTTGAAAGGGTGGAAGAAATAATTGATGAGTATATTGCAGAATTCAATAAAGTCAACGATAATGGAATTAAAGCTGCTATTAGTGGACCTAGAAGCCAGCAGGTATTTAATCGAGCGCAGTTGGGCCGTCCTAATAGTTTTTACCAGTTTAGTATAATATCAGATACAGAATATTCCGAGAATGTGGCCTTGAATATAGACAGTACTCTACTATTTTTTCAAGATCACAGTCAGTCCACCGTGAACGAACTTTTACGTTTATTAAATCGTTGTGATTATTTTAGTACCAACGTGAGTAATTTAATAATTGATAAAATATTTGAAAATATAAATAAGATGGTAGAGGCTAGAGAAGAAGCTATAGAATCTGTAACATTTAATAATAAACTAAATATAAAATTTCCAGAAAGTTTAGATCAGTTAAAATTTTTAAAATTTGAAAAAGAGAGTAATCTAGTTTTAAAAAAAATAGCTTTTAAATATTTTGAAAAAAAATTAGAAAAGCAACAATCTTTAATAAATATGCGAAGAGAAATGTATGAAGATCAAAAATCTGAATAAAAATTAAAAATAAAAATTTTTAATCCTTTAAGACAATATAAGACAAAAATTAATATAAGAATGATGTTTTTTTAAATCTTTAAAAATTTGTTATTTTAAAAATTAATATTAAATAATTAATACAAAATTTAAATAGAGTTTGATCCTGGCTCAGAATAAATGCTATCGGTATGCTTAACACATGCAAGTTGAATGTTTTTAAAACATAGCGAACGGGTGAGTAACACGTGAATTATCTACCTTTTAATTCAGAATAATTATTTTTATAAAAATACTGAATAAATAAATTAAAGTTTTAAACGTTAAAAGATGAGTTTGCGCAAGATTATGGTAGTTGGTAGTTTAAAAGACTACCAAGCCTATTATCTTTAGCTGGTTTGAAAGAATGATCAGCCACATTGGGACTGAGACACGGCCCAAACTTTTTTAAAGGCAGCAGTGGGGAATTTTGGACAATGAGCGAAAGCTTGATCCAGCAATACCGAGTGAGTGATGACGGCTAATTAGGTTGTAAAGCTCTTTCATTAAGGAGGAAAATGACAGTACTTAAAAAAGAAGTTCCGGCTAATACCCGTGCCAGCAGCCGCGGTAATACGGGAGGAGCGAGCATTATTCGGAATGATTAGGCGTAAAGGGTTTGTAGGTGGTTTTTTAAGTTGAAAGAAACAAATTAAAGCTCAACTTTATACATTTTTTCAAAACTGATAAACTGGAGTATAAATAGAGGATAATGGAATTTCTATTGGAGTGATAAAATACGTTGATAATAGAAGGAAGACCTATGGCGAAGGCAATTATCTGGGTATATACTGACACTGAGAAACGAAAGCTTGGGTAGCGAACGGGATTAGAGACCCCGGTAGTCCATGCTGTAAACGATGAGTGCTAATATTTAGAATTTTTAGATATAACAGCTAACGCGTTAAGCACTCCGCCTGAAAAGTATAATCGCAAGATTGAAATTCAAAGGAATTGACGGGAGTCTACACAAGCGGTGGAGCATGTGGTTTAATTCGATAATACGCGCAGAACCTTACCAACTCTTGCTAATTTTTATATAAAATTTTATATAAAAAACAGGCGTTGCATGGCTGTCGTCAGCTCGTGTTGTGAAATGTTTGGTTAAATCCTTTAACGAGCGCAACCCCTATTGTTAGTTGCTAATTTATTATAAACAAATAAAAGTACTCTAACAAAAAAATTAATGATAGGTTAATGGAAGGTGGGGATGACGTCAAGTCTTCATGGCCCTTATGAGTTGGGCTACACACGTGCTACAATGATAATTACAATGAGAGGCAATAATGATAAAAATTGGAGCAAATCTTTAAAAATTATCCTAGTTCGGATTAAGGGCTGAAACTCGCCCTTATGAAGTTGGAATCGCTAGTAATCGCAGAACAGCATGCTGCGGTGAATATGTTACTGGACTTTGTACACACCGCCCGTCACATCAGGGAAGTTGATTATTTTTAAAATAATCTTTAATTATTTCGTAAAATTAAATAATTATTTAATTAAAATAATTTATAATTTTATTAAATAAATTAAAATTCCTAAAAAGTAATTAGTAACTTTGATGAAGTCGTAACAAGGTAGTCGTAGGGGAACCTGTGTCTGGAAGAGATCTTTAAACATTCTTAAATTAATTTTAAAAGTCTTAGGAAAATAGTTTAATTGGTAAAATCATAGTCTCCAAAATTATTGTTATGGGTTCAAGTCCCATTTTTCCTGTTTTAATTTAATAATTTATATAAAATATTATAAATTAAAAAAATTTTATAATATCTGAAATTAATTAAATTCAAGTTATAAAAATAAAATTTTATTTAAAATACTTTTTAACAAAAGGGAATTTAAATTTAAATTTATAATATTTTACATAAATTATTAAGAATGACAAAAAATTTAAAAATTATTAAAAAATTAATTATAGTATTAATCATAATATTAATCATAACATTTTTTATTAGTCTTTTTATCTTCTGGTATAACCATTTATTTAGAATTTTAGATTTAAAAACAATTTTTTTTTTATTAAGATGTGGTATAAATATGTATAAAATACATATGGATATATATAATTTTAATGAAAATTATATAGACGAAATGTCTATGGAATTATTAATTCTAGAATTAAAAGGTGAGTTTTAAAAAAGAAAAAAAAAAGAAAAAATAAAGGAAAATTATTAAAATAAAGAAAAATTATTTTTAAAAAAAAAATTATTAAAAAAAATAAAAAATAAAGAAAAATTATTTTTAAAAAAAAAATTATTAAAAAAAATAAAAAATAAAGAAAAATTATTTTTAAAAAAAAGATTATAAAAAAAAATAGGGAGGAATCTTTTTTTTTTTTTATAATAAAATCATTTTTATCTCTATTTAATATTTATGGGGATATAATTTTTTAAATTTTTTATATTCTTTAAGAAAGATAAATTTTTTTTTCTTTAAAAATATAAATATTATTATTTATATTTATTTTTGAATTTTAAAATTCAAAAATTAATTAATTTTGTATATATTAAAAAGTAAATTAAATAATAAATTTTAACAATATTATGACAATAACAAATTATATAAATAATCAATTCACTTTTTTAGATATGGCAGAACCTTGGCAATTAGGTTTTCAAGATCCAGCAACCCCAGTTATGGAAGGTATTATTAACTTTCATCATGATTTAATGTTTTTTTTAATTATGATTACTGTATTTGTTTGTTGGATGTTATTTAGAGTTATTACTCTTTTTGATGAAAAAAAAAATAAAATTCCTTCAACTGTTGTGCATGGGGCTACTATTGAAATTATTTGGACTTCAATTCCAGCATTAATTCTATTAACTGTTGCAATCCCGTCTTTTGCACTATTATATTCAATGGATGAAGTAATTGACCCAATTATAACCTTAAAGGTAATAGGTAGTCAATGGTATTGGAGTTATGAATATTCAGATAATTTAGAATTTTCAGATGAGCCTTTAATTTTTGATAGTTATATGGTACAAGAAGATGATTTAGCAATTGGTCAATTTAGACTTTTAGAGGTAGATAATCGTGTAGTAGTTCCAACTAATAGTCATATTAGAGTATTAATTACAGCATCTGATGTTTTACATTCTTGGGCTATTCCTTCATTAGGTATTAAATTAGATGCATGTCCGGGTCGTTTAAATCAAACATCAATGTTTATTAAAAGAGAAGGTGTTTTTTATGGACAATGTAGTGAAATTTGTGGTGTAAATCATGGATTTATGCCTATAGTAGTTGAAGCTGTTTCATTAGAGGATTATCTAACTTGGTTAAAAAATAAAATCAATTTTGATTTTAATGTATAATTAAAAAATTTTATGATATTTAAAATCATAGGTATAATTTTTTTAATATTATTATTATTTAGTGATATTAAACAAATAATTAATAAAATTAAACAATTTTTTAATAAATAAAATAAAAATTAAAAAAACCAACGCTTTTTTTAATTTTAAAATACAATATATAATTTTGCATTTAAAAAATAAAATAATAAATATTCAAAAATGAATTTTCAAAATATAAATAAATGGGCTACTAGATGGCTTTTTTCAACAAATCATAAAGATATTGGAACTTTATATTTAATTTTTAGTGCTTTTGCAGGTGTTGTAGGTACAACTTTATCCCTTTTAATTAGAATGGAATTAGCACAACCTGGTAATCAAATTTTTATGGGAAACCATCAATTATATAATGTTGTAGTTACTGCTCATGCTTTTATTATGGTTTTTTTTTTAGTTATGCCTGCTTTAATCGGTGGTTTTGGTAATTGGTTCGTTCCTTTAATGATTGGTGCACCTGATATGGCTTTTCCACGTATGAATAATATTAGTTTTTGGTTATTACCACCAGCTTTATTATTATTAGTTTCATCAGCTATTGTTGAATCTGGTGCAGGTACTGGTTGGACAGTTTACCCACCATTATCTAGTGTACAAGCACACTCAGGACCTTCCGTAGATTTAGCTATTTTTAGTTTACATTTAACAGGTATTTCTTCATTATTAGGTGCTATTAATTTTATTTCAACTATTTATAATATGAGAGCACCTGGTTTAAGTTTTCATAGATTACCTTTATTTGTTTGGTCTGTATTAATTACAGCTTTTCTTTTATTATTAACTTTACCTGTATTAGCCGGAGCAATTACTATGTTATTAACTGATAGAAATTTAAATACTTCTTTCTATGACCCTTCTGGTGGAGGAGATCCTGTATTATATCAACATTTATTTTGGTTTTTCGGTCATCCAGAAGTTTATATTTTAATTTTACCAGGTTTTGGTATTATTAGTCAAGTTTCTGCAGCTTTTGCTAAAAAAAATGTATTTGGTTATTTAGGAATGGTTTATGCTATGTTATCTATCGGTTTATTAGGTTCAATTGTATGGGCACATCATATGTTTACAGTTGGTTTAGATGTAGATACTAGAGCATATTTTTCAGCAGCTACTATGATTATTGCTGTACCTACTGGTATTAAAATTTTTAGTTGGTTAGCAACTTTATGGGGCGGTTCTTTAAAATTTGAAACACCATTATTATTTACTTTAGGTTTTATTTTATTATTTGTTATGGGTGGAGTAACTGGAGTAGCTATGTCGAATTCAGGATTAGATATTGCTTTACATGATACTTATTATATTGTAGGACATTTTCATTATGTATTATCTATGGGTGCTGTTTTTGGTATATTTACTGGATTTTATTTTTGGATTGGTAAAATTTCTGGTCGTAGATATCCAGAAGTATTAGGTCAAATTCATTTTTGGTTATTCTTTATAGGTGTAAATGTGACTTTTTTTCCAATGCATTTTTTAGGTTTAGCTGGTATGCCTAGAAGAATTCCAGATTTCCCTGACGCTATGAGCGGTTGGAATGCTGTAAGTAGTTTTGGGTCATATATTTCATTTTTTTCTGCTATGTTTTTTTTTTATATTGTATATGTAACTTTAGTACATGGTAAAAAAATTGAAAATTAAATAATTATAATAAAAATATTAAATAATTAATATTTTTATTATAAATAAAAATTAAAAAAACCAACGCTTTTTTTAATTTTAATATATTCAAAATTTTTTCCTAATATTAGTTTATGTCAAGATGATGAAATTATTAATATTAATAGAGAAACACCTAATATTTTATTAGATACACAATAAATTTTTATTTTTTTTTTAATAATAGATTTAATTTAAGGGCTAATGAGAATATTATATCATCACAAGTAGGTTGTTACTATGAGTTCAGTACGTAATTTTACCGCAACGGTTTTATACTTTGCTATAGTCCTGACAGCGTATATTCAAGATTTATTGATAATTTTAGAAATATTAATCTTTCAGACTATAGCCAAATACTTAGCTTAATGCGTGGTATGCATAAAATTCTAATCAGTTCAAATTATTTAAATGCTGGGAGAATTATTTTATTTAACGATTTATTAGTAGGTTTAGATAGAAGTATAACTTTTACACTTCAACAATTACCCGTTTATGTTTTACCTAATGACTTATTCTCTGTGGAGTTTACTAATATGATGCGTGACCTTTAAAATGAACATAATCCGCAGGGTTCTAAAAACGGGAGGTTAATAATTAATGAATTATGTAGATTAATTAATTCCTCAAGTAATCTTGTATAAGAAACGATACCACGATCTGTAAGACTAAATCCTCAAAGTCAAATAATTAATTTAATTAATGATAATTTCAAAAATAGAATGCTAATTTTAAAAGATTTAGCTATTATTAAGCGTAATCATTACGATATATTAAGAAGTAGGGAAAACTCTTTAGGCTCAATAACAGCCATTTTAAATAATCAGGGTACAGATAGTTTTACTGAATAATTTTTTTAAAAAAAATTTATTATTTAAGAATAAATATTTTCAATTTCTTTGAAAATATTATTTTTAAAATATTTTATTTTATTATGTTATTATTAACTTTAATTTTTTTACCTTTTTTAGGTTCAGTATCAGCTGGACTATTTGGTTTTTATATTGGACGTAAAGGTTCTGTGTTCATAACCACATTGACAACTTTTTTAAGTTGTCTTTTTTCATTAATTATTATATATAATTCAATTACAAATGAATATGAATATATTATTTATATTTCAAATTGGATTAATAGTGGTTTATTTAATTGTAATTGGTGTTTTTTATTTGATAGTTTAACTATGATTATGTTAGTGGTAGTAACAAGTATTTCAACATTAGTACATTTATATTCTTCACAATATATGGCACATGATCCACATTTATCAAGATTTATGTCATATTTATCATTATTTACTTTTTTTATGATTATTTTAGTTACTGGTGATAATTTTATGCAAATGTTTGTTGGATGGGAAGGTGTTGGTTTTTGTTCTTATTTATTAATTAATTTTTGGTTTACACGTTTGCAAGCAAATAAAGCAGCTATTAAAGCTATGTTAGTTAATAGAATTAGCGATTTAATTTTATTATTAGGTGTATTAACTATTTTTTATAATATAAGAACTATTGAATATTTTAGTACATTTGCAGCTATTTCTATTGTTAAAGATTTTAAATTTATTTTTTTCAATTATATTTTAAGTATTATTGATGTAGCTTGTATTTTAATTTTTATAGGTGCAATGGGTAAATCTGCTCAAATTTTTCTGCATTTATGGTTACCTGATGCTATGGAAGGTCCTACACCTGTTTCTGCATTAATTCACGCAGCAACTATGGTAACAGCTGGTGTATATTTAACAGCTCGTTGTTCCCCAATGTTTGAATATTCAATGTTTTCTTTAAAAGTTATTACAGTTATAGGTGCTTCAACAGCTTTTTTTGCAAGTACTGTCGGTTTAGTACAAAATGATTTTAAAAAAATAGTTGCTTATTCAACATGTAGTCAATTAGGTTATATGTTTTTTGCTTGTGGATTATCAAATTATCCTTTAGCTATTTTTCATTTATCAAATCATGCTTATTTTAAAGCTTTATTATTTTTATGTTCAGGTGCAGTAATTCATGCAATGGGTGATGAACAGGATATTAGAAAAATGGGGGGTTTAAGACGTATATTACCCTTTACTTATATAATGTTTTTAATAGGTTCATTATCTTTAATGGGTTTTCCATTTTTAACTGGATTTTATTCTAAAGATTTAATATTAGAAGTAGCTTTTGCTAGCTTTAGTGAAACAGGTCATTTTGCTTATTGGTTAGGTACTATTGGTGCATTTTTTACAGCATTTTATTCTACTCGTTTATTATTTTTTGCTTTTTTAAGTGAAACAAATGCGTATAAAAATATTATTAAAAATGCACATGATGTTCCCTTAGAAATGGGTATTCCTTTAGGTTTATTAGCTTTTGGTAGTATTTTTATTGGTTATATTTCTAAAGATATGTTTGTTGGGTTAGGTTCGAATTTTTGGAATAATTCAATTTATATAAATCCATTTAATAATCAAATGATTGATGCTGAATTTTTACCGACATTTTTTAAATTATTGCCAGTTATTTTAAGTTTTTGTGGTTTATTCGGTGCTTTCTATTTATATTTTTTTAAATTTAGATTTTTATATAATTTAAAAATTTCTGAATATGGATTATATTTTTATAACTTTTTAAATAGAAAATGGTATTTTGATAAAATTTATTATGAATTTATTAATCAATATATTTTAAAAATTGGTTATAATGTAACATATAAAATGATTGATAAGGGATTAATTGAAATGTGTGGTCCTTATGGTTTAACAACAATTTTTTCATTTTTAAGTCAAAGAATAATTTTATTACAAACAGGTTATATATATCATTATTCATTATTAATGTTAATTAGTACTATTTTTTTAATAAATATTATTTTTTTTTCAATAATTTATTATTTTAATATTATTACTATTTTATTATTTTTATTTATTTTTTTATTAATTAAATAAAAATAATAAAATATATATCTTTTAAGATATAATTATAAAATTTATATATATTATGGATTTTGAAACACTTTTTTTTTATACTTTTTCAACTATAGCTTTAACTTCAGCTATATTTGTAATATATTCTACAAATACAATATATTCTGCATTTTTTTTAATATTAGTGTTTACTAATTCAACAGGATTATTATTAATATCTGAAGTTGAATTTTTATCAATAATGTTAATTATTATTTATGTAGGAGCCATTACAGTATTATTTTTATTTGTTATTATGATGTTAGATGTTAATGTTTTAATTGATAAAAATAAAATAAATAATAATTTTGGTTATTTACCTATTATTTTTTTAATTAGTTTTATTTTTTTCCTAGAAACATTTGTTATGTTTAGTAAAGTTTTTACATCATATTATCATTTAATAAATAATTCTTTTTTTAATCAGGAAGTAAATACTTTATTTTTTTTTAAAGATAGTATGAAAGGTACTTTTGAAATATTTGTTGATGTAAAACCTTTTTTAAAAAATTTTATTAATCAATTAGATACTATCACAAATATTGAAACAATAGGTCAAATTTTATACAGTTATTATGCTTTTTTTTTTTTAGCAGCAGGTATTATATTATTAATAGCTTTAATAGGTGCAGTAACTTTAACTAAAAAAGAAAAAAAAAAAAATTTTAAACAAAATATTTATAAACAACTTTCAAGAAATTCATTAAAAGCTATTTTTAATATTCATTCTAGTAAAAATTTATAAATATAATTAATTAAATACAACCTTAACTTAATTGGTAGAGTATTAGCCTTCTAAGCTTTAAAATCTTGGTTCGAATCCAAGAGGTTGTATTTAGTTTATTAATATAGTTATAAGTTTTATTAAATGGAATAAATTTAATAAGTATTAATTATAATACTTATTAATGTTAATTAGTTTTATAAATTATATTATTTAATGATAAATAATATAAAATAAGTATATTAAAAATATATTTTCTTAATTTCAAAATTGAAAAATCAATCTTTAAAAAAAATAACAATAAATTTTATTTATATTTTTAAATAATTTTTACCATTCTAAAGCATCACTACACCAAATATAAATAAAACCTATAACTAATTCAACTAAAAATTCAATCATAGTCCAAAATCCCCATGAAAAATTCGAACTTAAAGTTAAAACCCAAGGAAAAACAAAAACAGCTTCTAAATCAAAAATAATAAAAAGAATAGCTACTAAATAAAATTTTACATCAAAAACTTTTCTAGCATCATCATAAGGATTAAATCCACATTCATAAGCTGTTAACTTTTCTAAATCATCTTTTTGTTTAATTAAACCAAAAGATAAAATGAAAATTAATATTGATAAAAATAAACTTAATATTAAAAAAATAAAAATATTTGAATAATTTAATAACATATTTATAAAAAATTTTAAATATAATATAATTAAACGGAAAAAACGGGACTCGAACCCGCGACTTATAGCGTGACAAGCTACCACTCTAACCAACTGAGCTACTTTTCCTGTATAAAAATAATATATTTTATTTTAATATTTATTAGTGTAAATTTAAAGCATCATTTATATACATACATGTTAAAATAGTAAATACATATGCTTGAATTAAAGCTACAGCAATTTCTAAACCTACTAATAATACAATAATTATTAATGGAATAAAATGTGCCATAAAAATAAAACTATTTACATTTAACATAGTCCAAGCAAAACCTGCAATTACTTTTAATAAAGTATGTCCTGCCATCATATTTGCAAATAATCGTACAGGTAAACTAATTACACGAAAAATATATGAAACTAATTCAATAGGTACTAAAATAGGAACTAATGCGATACTTGCACCACTAGGTAATAATAAATTTAAAAAATTTAATTTATGTTTTTTTATTCCAATTATATTAAAACCTAAATAAATAGTTAATGCTAAGGTAAAAGTAATAATTAAATGACTAGTTACAGTAAAACTATAAGGAACCATTCCGATTAAATTACATAATAAAATAAAAAAAAAAACAACAAAAATTAATGAAACAAAATGTTTACCTGCTTTTCCGATACTTGAATAAGTTAATTCAATAGTAACATTAAAAATCATTTCAAAAATTTGTTGAAAACGTGTTGGAATAAATTTAGTTTTAATACATGTAAAAATATATAAATAAACTAAACCAATTACTAAAATTAAAGAAGCATTTGTAAATACAAAAGGTATTTGAAAAATAGGTAAAATTTCAAATTGTTCTAAAGGACTAAACATAAAAATTGCTAATTTAATTAATTTATTTAAATAAATTAATTACCTCCCCACCAGTAAACTGCTACAAATAGGAATAACCAAACAACATCAACAAAATGCCAATACCAGGCTGCAGCTTCAAAACCAAAATGGTGTTGTTTTGTAAAATGGTGATTAATTAATCTAATAGTCATTACTATTATAAAAATTGTACCTATAATTACATGTAAACCATGTAAACCTGTTAATAAAAAAAAAGTAGTACCATATATACTATCTGATATAGAGAAAGTACTTTCAACATATTCATAAGCTTGAATTAAAGTAAAAAATGCTGCTAAAGCTATTGTAAGTATTAAACTTACAATTGCATTTTTTCTATCACCAAAAACAATTGAATGATGTGCCCAAGTAATAGTTGCACCTGATGATAATAAAATTATTGTATTTAATAAAGGAATACCCCATGCATTAACAGTCTCAATACCTAATGGTGGCCATAAAGAACCAATTTCTGGGGTTGGTGCTAAAGCTGAATGAAAAAATGCCCAAAAAAAGCTTACAAAAACTAATAATTCACTGAAAATAAATAAAATCATACCATTTCTTAAACCTAATTGAACTTGTTTAGTATGTTGACCTTCATATACAGCTTCTCTAACTATATCACGAAACCAGGTATACATTGTTAAAAGAACAATTAAAAATCCAGTTAAAATTAATAAACTACTACCAATATAACCATGAAAATACATTGCGGTACCAAAAGTTAAAAAAAAAAGTCCAAATGAAATTACAAAAGGCCATGGACTTGGATCTACTAAATGATATGGGTGGTTTTGATTGTTCTGTGTATTTTGTGTAATTTTTTTTAAAAATTTAAAATCATTTTGTAATTTATCGATATTAGAATCATTAGTTGTAGTTTCAATTTGTAAATTTTTTTTATTAATATAATAAAAATTTTGCATAAGAATTAATAATTTTTAATAGTAATAATTAATTATTTAATGATAAATAATATAGAATATACTTTTTTAAAATTTAATCAAAAACTAAATTAAATTTTAATTTTTTAATATTTTTATAATATTGTTTTTTTGTATTAATTGTTTTACTTTTATTCTTTGACGTTTGAACAATTTCGTTTGTTATATTTTTTAGATTTGCATTTAAAAGTAACCAAGATACTGATTTTTTAATTTGTTTATCTTCATTTAAAAGCATTAAAAAATATCGATCTTTTTTTTTTTTTTTTTTATTTCTTTTTTTATTAGGAATACTAATAGCTTTTAATTTAGGTAATAAATTATCAATTGATTTAAATAAAATAAAATTAGGTTTTTGTTTTGTAGTTTTTTTTAAATTAATTAAAATATTTTTAAATATATTTTCTGAACAAGTTTTTTTCCCATTCTTTAATAACATATTTATAAATAATTTTTTTATTTTATACTCTTCGTATTTTAGTTCCATATTTTGATCTTGATGTTTTTCGGGAATAAATCCCTAATAAATCATATTTACCACGAATTACGTGATATTTTACTCCAGGTAAATCTTTTACCCTACCACCTCTAATTAATACTATTGAATGTTCTTGTAAAGTATGTCCAATACCTGGTATATAAGTAATTATTGTATATCTACTAGATAAATGAACTTTTGCTACTTTACGCATAGCAGAATTTGGTTTTTTAGGTGTAGTATTATAAACTTTTAAACAGATTCCTTTACGTTGAGGGCATTGTTTTAAAGCTGGGCTTTTATTTCTTTTTTTTTTTTCTAAACGTTTTTGTTTTTTTAAAAATAATTGATTAATTGTTGACATATTATTTTATTATTATTAATATTGAATAATAACGGACTCGAACCGCTAACATTTTCGGTGTAAACGAAATACTCTACCAATTGAGCTAATTATTCTATGGGCCTAAGTAGATTTGAACTACTGACTTTACACTTATCAGGCGTATACTCTAACCAACTGAGTTATAGGCCCTTTTGAAGTAAAAGGATTCGAACCTTTGATTTTCCGTACCAAAAACGGAGGCCTTACCACTTGGCTATACTTCAAAATATATGCTTAGAAAGACTCGAACTTTCATTTTATAGATCCGCAATCTAACGCTTTATCCAATTAAGCTATAAGCATGACTTTAATTTTTTTTTATAATTTTAATATTTATTAAAGAATTTTCAGATAATATTTTTTTAATTAAAATTATAAAATTTAATAATTGAAAAATATTTTTAAATTTTATATCTATTTTTGGTGTATAATTTTTATAAATAAAATGTTCACGTGATTTTTTATTTACATGTGGTGATCGTAATAAAGTAAAAATTTTATTTTTATTTTTTATTTGAAATATTCCATTTATTTGAATATTTTTTAATTTATTAAGTTTTTTTAATTTTAATAAATTTTGTTTAAGTTGATTTATTTTTTGAAAAGATTTAAAAGTTATTCTTAAAAGATACATATTTTTAATAATAAAAATTGTCTGGAGGTGGATTTGAACCACCGACACAAAGATTTTCAGTCTTTTACTCTAACCAACTGAGCTATCCAGACAAAATATTATATTAATAAATATAAATAAATTTTATTTAAATTTACTAATATAATATTAGGGAAAACAAATAAAAATATAATGAATTGAGTACTAATTACTAATATTATACTTTGTATTTTATTTATTTGTGAAATATACATTTTTCTTAATATTTTTTCAAAATAAATAATTTTAATTATTTTTAAATAATAAAAAGAACTTAAAACACTTATAATAATACCAAAAAAAACTAAACTAAAATAATTATTTTTAATAGCAGAAAAAAATATAAATAATTTTGAAAAAAAACCAGCTAATGGCGGAATACCTGCTAATGAAAAAATATTTAATATAATAATAATAGCAATTAATTTATTAATAGTGTATATATTTGATAAATCTGTTAAATATTTAACGGGTTTATGATTTATATTTAAAGATAAATATGAAGTCCATAAATTTATACTTGTTATTATATAAATTATTACATATAATAAAATAAATGGAATATTATTTAACATATTTGAAGTAAATCCTATTAAAATAAAACCTACATGACTTATTGAACTATATGCTAATAATCTTTTTATTTTTTTTTGTTGTAATGCTGATAAAGCACCTATTAACATTGATAAAAATGCAATAATATAAAAAAAAATTTCAAAAAAATAAGAAATACTAAAAAAAATTTCAAAAAATAGGCGAATTAAAACTCCAATAAAAGCAATTTTTGGTACAATAGCAAAAAAACTTGAAATATTATTAGGAGCACCTTCATATACATCAGGTAACCAAAAATGAAAAGGTGAAGCACCTATCTTAAATAAAATACCAACTAAAATAAAAATTAATCCATAAGATAAACTTATTAATAAATTAATATTATCTAAAAAATTTATATTTGATAATATTAAAAAAATATTATTAAAATTTAATGAACCTGTAATAGCATAAATTATAGAAGATCCAAATAAAATAAAACCTGAAGCAATTGATCCTAAAATAAAATATTTTAAACCAGCTTCAATTGATAAAATTGATTTTTTTTGAGTTGAGGTTAAGATATAAAAACTTAAACTTTGTAATTCTATTGCTAAATATAAAGTAATAAAATGGTTTGAAGATACTAATAGCATTAAACCTAATAGTGATATTAACATTAATATATTAATTTCATATGAATTTATTTTTTGTTGTATTAAATATTTCTGTTGTATTAAAAAACAAATAATTGTTGATAAAATTAAAATTATTTTAATAAATTGTGTAAAATTATTAATAATTAATACACCATTTAATATATTATTAGAAATATTTGTTATATTTAATGTTAAGATTAAAAGAATTAATAATAAATATATTATTATAGTAGTAATATTTTTAATAATCAAAATTTTTTGAGTATTTTGATTTTTTTTATAAAAAACTCCAAATAATAATAAAATTAATAAAATAGTTGTTAAAAAAAATTCGGGAATAATAATTTCAAAATTATTATTAAATATTTCCTGAAAAATCATAATATAAAAAAGAAATAAATATTCTTAAAATATTTACTTACTATATATGCTATATATTAATAAAAAAATTAATTTATAAATATTTTATTTTAATTAAAAATTAATAAAACTAAATGTCATTAAAAAAAATTAAAAATTTTTCTATAAATTTCGGTCCACAACATCCAGCAGCTCACGGTGTTTTACGTTTAATTTTAGAATTAAATGGAGAAGTAGTACAAAAAGCTGATTCTCATATAGGTTTATTACATAGAGGTACTGAAAAATTGATAGAATATAAAAATTATTTACAAGCTTTACCTTATTTTGATAGATTAGATTATGTTTCAATGATGTGTCAAGAACATGCTTATGTTTTAGCTATTGAAAAATTATTAAATTGTGATATTCCTTTAAGGGCACAATATATAAGAGTTTTATTCTCTGAAATAACTCGTATATTAAATCATTTATTAGCTGTTTGTTGTCATGCTCTTGATGTAGGAGCAATGACGCCTTATTTTTGGGGATTTGAAGAACGTGAAAAATTAATGGAATTTTATGAAAGAGTTTCAGGTGCACGTATGCATGCTGCTTATTTTAGACCTGGTGGTGTTAATCAAGATTTACCTAAAGGTTTATTAAATGATATTTATATTTTTTGTGAACAATTTAATACTAGATTAGATGAAATTGAGGAAATGTTAACCAATAATAGAATTTGGAAACAACGTTTAGTTGATATTGGTGTAGTTTCTGCTAAAGATGCTTTAAATTTAGGTTTTAGTGGTGTAATGTTACGTGGATCAGGTATTTCATGGGATTTACGTAAAACTCAACCTTATGAAGTTTATGATCAATTAGAATTTGATGTACCTGTTGGTACAAATGGTGATTGTTATGATCGTTATTTAATTAGAATTGAAGAAATGCGACAATCTATTCATATTATTTTACAAGTACTTAATAAAATGCCTAATGGACCTATTAAATTAGATGATAAAAAAATTACAAATCCAAATAGAACTCAAATGAAAAATTCTATGGAATCTTTAATTCATCATTTTAAATACTATTCAGAAAATATTAGTGTAAATAGTGGTGAAACTTATACTGTTATTGAAGCACCTAAAGGTGAATATGGTGTTTATTTAGTATCGGATGGCACAAATAAACCTTATAGATGTAAAATAAAATCACCAGGATTTTTACATTTACAAGCTTTAGATTTTATAGCAAAAAATCATATGATTGCTGATGTAGTTACAATTATTGGTACATTAGATGTTGTTTTCGGTGAAATTGATCGTTAATATAACAATTATTTTTATTATAAAATTATAATAAAAATAATTAAAAAAAATTACAAAATGTTTAAACAAAAAAAAAAAATATTTAAAAAATATAAATTAAATCAATTACAAAAAATTAAACAAACTTATAAATATATATACATATTTCGTTATAACGATTTAAATATTAATGAAACAGTATTATTAAAAAAAAAAATTAAAAAATTAGATTATAAATCTTTAATATTAAATCAAAATTTAACTACTCGTATTTTTCCAAATTTAAAGGGACAGGGTTCTCTTTTAATAATTTATGGAAATAATAACTTAAATTTAATTAAAATTTTAACTAATTTTAAAAAACTTCAATTACTTTATTTAAATAATCAAAATATTATTTATTCTAACTTAAAAACTCAACAAATATTTTCAAAAAATTATCTACCTTTAAATAATTTAATTGTTCGACCTTTTTTAAATTTTATATATTATTTAAGAAAAATCAAAGAAGGCGATTATAACTTAAAGGTAGAGTGTTAGATTGTGGGTCTAAGTGTTATGGGTTCAAGTCCCATTTTTCGCCCATTTTTCTATTTAATTAAATTTTTATGTTTAATAAGTTTATATTAATTTTTTTACTTATTTTACCATTGATTTCGGTTATTATATTATCTTTTTCGAAAAATGAAAAATTTATAAAAAATTTTAGTATTTTTATGTCTTTTTTCATTTTTTTAATGTCATTACCTTTATGGATTTTATTTGATAAATCAACTTCTAATTTTCAATATTTATTTAAAATAGAGTGGATTAGTCAATTTAATATTAATTTCTATTTAGGTCTTGACGGTATTTCATTATTTTTTATAATTTTAACAACATTTTTGATTCCAATATGTATGTTAATTAGCTATGAAATTATTAATAAAAATATTAAAGAATATTTTATTTTATATTTTATTTTAGAATTTTGTTTAATTATTTCATTTAGTGTATTAGATGTACTTATTTTTTATATTTTTTTTGAAAGTGTATTAATTCCAATGTTTTTAATTATTGGTATTTGGGGATCAAGAGAACGTAAAATTAAAGCTTCTTATTTATTTTTTATGTATACTTTAGCAGGTTCATTATTTATGTTTATTGCCATTATTCATTTATTTTTAACTGTAGGTACTACTGATTATCAAATATTATATTATAGTAATTTTAATTTTTCATATGAAAAATTATATTTTTTAGCTTTTTTTTTATCATTTGCTGTTAAAGTTCCAATGTTACCGTTTCATGTTTGGTTACCGGAAGCTCATGTTGAAGCACCTACAGCAGGTTCTGTTTTATTAGCTGGTATTTTATTAAAATTAGGATCATATGGTATGATTAGATTTTTAGTTCCTTTATTTCCTAAAGCTACTTTATATTTCACACCTTATATTTTAGTACTATGTTTAATATCAGTTATTTATGCTTCATTAACAGCTATACGACAAACAGATTTAAAACGTATTATTGCTTATGCATCTGTTGCACATATGAATTTTATTATTTTAGGTATTTTTTCTCTAACTATTCAAGGTTTAGAAGGTAGTATTATTCAAATGATTAGTCACGGATTAGTATCAAGTGGATTATTTTTTTCAATTGGGTGTTTATATGATCGATATCATACACGTTTTATTAATTATTATGGTGGTTTAGCACATACAATGCCTTTATTTTGTATTGCATTATTTATTTATGTATTAGCAAATATGTCTATTCCAGGTTCAAGTAGTTTTGTAGGTGAAATTCTTATTTTAACAGGAATTTTTGAAGATAATACTACAACGGCTGTTTTTGCTACAATAGGAATGTTTTTAGGTGGTGTATATTCTTTATTATTTTATAATCGAATTTGTTACGGTAATATTCAAAATATTTATTTAAAAATTTATTATGATTTAACTTATCGTGAATTTTTAATACATTTAATATTAATTGCAAATATTTTCTTATTAGGTTTATATCCTAAAATTTTTGAAAGTTGTATGCATGAAAGTGTATCAAAAATTTTAATACATATCGATTTTTCTTATTTTTATTAAATAAAATATTTTTATTTTATTTAATAAAAAGCCCTTTTAGTCTAATGGTTAGGACATTGCCTTTTCACGGCAAAGATACGAGTTCAATTCTCGTAAAGGGTATAAAAATATATATTTGATATATTTTTGATAATTATAAATTTTATAATTATTTAATAATATGATAATTTAATAACCAATATGGCTATTGAATTATCATATATACTGGAATCAAATATTAAAAAATATAAAGATGAAAAAAGTTTACAAGAAACAGGTATTGTTCTTTCAATGAGTGATGGTATTGCTAGATGTTATGGTTTAACTAAAATTCAAGCTGGTGAAATGGTTGAATTTAATAATGGTAATATTAAAGGAATGGCTTTAAACTTAGAACCTGATGTTGTTGGTGTTGTTGTTTTTAGTAATGATAGAGAAATTCAAGAAGGTAATTTTGTAAGAAGAACTGGATCTATTGTTAGTGTACCTGTAGGACCTGAAGTATTAGGTAGAGTAGTTGATGCTTTAGGACAACCAATCGATGGTAAAGGTCAAATTAATAGTAAATTAGAAAGTAGAGTTGAAGTTAAAGCGCCAGGTATTATGCCTAGAGAAAGTGTTAAAGAACCAGTACAAACAGGTTTAAAAGCTGTTGATAGTTTAATTCCTATTGGTCGTGGTCAAAGGGAATTAATTATTGGTGATAGACAAACAGGTAAAACTTCTATTGCTATTGATACTATAATTAATCAAAGAGAACCTCATTTAAAAAAAGATACAAATAACCAATTATACTGTATTTATGTAGGTGTAGGTCAAAAAAGATCAACTATTGCTGAATTAACTAAAACTTTAGAAGAAAAAAATGCAATGTTTTTTTCTGTTATTGTTGCAGCTACAGCATCTGATTCAGCACCTTTACAATATTTAGCTCCATATACTGGTTGTGCTTTAGGTGAATATTTTAGAGATAACGGTAAACATGCTGTTATTTTTTATGATGATTTATCAAAACAAGCTGTAGCTTATAGACAAATGTCTTTATTATTAAGAAGACCTCCTGGTAGAGAAGCTTATCCTGGTGATGTATTTTATTTACACTCTCGTTTATTAGAAAGAGCTGCTAAAATGAATAGAAAAATTGGAGGTGGTTCATTAACTGCTTTACCTATTATTGAAACCCAAGCTGGTGATGTTTCTGCTTATATTCCAACTAATGTAATTTCTATTACTGATGGTCAAATTTTCTTAGAAACTGAATTATTTAATGAAGGTCAAAGACCTGCAATTAGTGTTGGTTTATCTGTAAGTCGTGTTGGTTCTTCTGCTCAAATTAAAGCTATGAAACAAATTGCAGGTACTATGAAATTAGAATTAGCTCAATTTAGAGAAGTACAAGCTTTTGCGCAATTCGGTTCTGATTTAGATGCTACAACTCAACAACAATTAAATAGAGGAGTTAGATTAACCGAAATGTTAAAACAAGGATTAAATATACCTTTATCAGTAGAAGATCAAATTGTTATTATTTATTTAGGAGTACGTGGTTTCTTAGATAAAATTTCTGTAGATAAAATTTCAATTTTTGAAACTAATTGGTTAAATTTTATTAAAAATAATCATTCTGATATTTTAGAAGAAATTTTAACTAAAAAAGAAATTTCTAAAGAATTAGATAAAAAATTAAATACTTTAGCAACTGATTTTACTAATAATTTTATTACAAAATAATAATATATAAATATATTATTATTTAACAATAAAAAATATTAAAAATTTAATAGCTAATTTATAAATAAGTATGGATATAATTTTTTTTAAAGAAATTAATAAATACACTACTTTATAATATTTTATTAATATAGAAAAGATACTTATTAGTATTTTAATAATTTATTACTTGTATTATGGAGATTAGATTTAAAAAATACTTAATAGTTTTATTATTTTTATAAATTACATGAAATATTATTTATTTAGTATAATATAATTAAAAAAATAAATATTATTTAATATATTAAATAATATTTATTTATATATTAAATAATATTTATTTTTTATTAATATTATAACGTATTAAATAAGCTTCAAATTTACCTAAAAATGGTATAATTATTATAAAAAATGCAAAATAATAAATCATACTTATAATACCAATTTCAGTATAAGGATATTCAACTGGACATTGCCCTACCCAACCTAATAATAAAAAAGCTATTACTAATAACCAATAACAAATTTTAAAAATAGGTCTAAAAGCTGTACTTCTAATTTCAGATGAATTAGTAAAAGGAATTGTTAATAAAATAACTAATGAACCAAACATTGCAATAACACCACCAATTTTATTTGGAATAGATCTTAAAATTGCATAAAAAGGTAAAAAATACCATTCAGGAACAATATGTAAAGGTGTTTTCATTGGATTTGCTTCAATATAATTATCTGGATGGCCTAAAGTATTTGGATAATAAAAAATAAAAATAAAAAATACTAAAAATAATACCATTAAACCAAATAAATCTTTTGTATAAAAATATGGATAAAAAGGGATATTTTCAGTTTTTAAAGTAATACCTAAAGGATTATTAGAACCTACTTCATGTAATAAAATTAAATGAATTAATACGGCACCTACAATAACAAAAGGAAAAGTAAAATGTAAACTAAAAAAACGATTTAAGGTAGGATTATCAACAGCAAAACCACCCCATAACCAATCAACAATATCTTTACCGATTAAAGGTATTGCTGAGAATAAATTAGTAATAACAGTTGCACCCCAAAAACTCATTTGACCCCAAGGTAAAACATAACCCATAAATGCGGTAGCCATCATTAAAATAAAAATAATAACACCTGAACACCATAAAGCTTCTCTAGGTGTAATATATGAACCATAATATAAACCTCTAAAAATATGTACATATACAACAATAAAAAAAAAAGAAGCACCATTTGCATGTGTATATCTAATTAACCAACCATTATTAACATCTCTCATTATATGTTCAACACTATTAAAAGCTAAATCAATATGTGGTGTATAATGCATCGCTAAAAAAATACCAGTTAAAATTTGTACTACTAACATAATACCGGCTAACGAACCAAATCCAAAAAAATAATTTAAATTAATAGGTGTAGGATAATCTATTATATGATTATTAACAACTGCAAATAATGATTTTTTATTCCATCTCATATTCTGAAATAGAAATTAACCTAAAAACAAAAATAATTAAAAAAAAAAATAAATTATGAATTTATTTTTTTATCCCAAGGGTTATTAAATTCAAATAATCTATATTGTTGCGATAAATTAATAGGTTCATAAACTACTCTTTTTTTTAATTCATTATAAAAAACTTCTAAAAATCCACTTAAAGGGAAATCTTTACGTAAAGGATGTCCTTCAAAACCATAATCAGTTAAAATTCTTCGTAAATCCGGATGATTTAAAAAAAAAATACCAAACATATCCCAAACTTCTCGTTCACACCAATTAGCAGCTTTATATATTTTAATAATTGAATCTACAGGTTGCAATTCATTAATTATAATTTTAACTTTTAAACGACTATTAAAACGAATACTTAATAAATTATAAATAATTTCAAAACGTTTTTCTTTACTAATATAATCAACAGCACAAATTTCAGATAATATTTTAAATTGACAATTTGTATGATTTTTTAGGAAAAATAAAATAGGAATTAATTTATTTGTAGAAATATTAATACATAATTCATTTTTATATAAAGTATAATTTATTATAGGTAAAATTTGTAATAAATATTGACTAAATTTTTTTAATATTTTCATAAAAAATAAATATAAATATTTTTATATTAAAAAAATAAATTATTTTTTTATTAAAATAATTTATATATTTTAATATAAGTATTTATATAACATTAAATATAATAAAAATTATTTTTATTATATTTTACAGGACTTAATTAAAAAGCAAATAAAATTAAGAAAGCCATCATTAAACAGAATAAAGCAATTGCTTCAGTTAATGCGAAACCTAAAATAGCAGTTCTCATTAATTCTTGTTGTAAAGAAGGATTTCTTGAAATACCTATAATTAAAGAACCAAAAACGTTACCGATACCAATACCAGCACCAATTAATCCTAAAGTTGCTAATCCTGCACCTAAAAATTTAGAAGCTTGTAATAACATAAATGTATTATCAATTTTTTTATAATTATTTAAAATATCTTAAAGAATAGATTTATTATAAAGATAATAAATTAATTTTATAAATTGAAATATCTCCATATAATTTGAAGAATACAATCATAATAGCTAATCCAATAGCAGATTCAGCTGCTGCTACGGTTAAAATTAATAATGAAAAAACTTGTCCTATTATATCATCAATTAAAACTGCAAAATAAATAAAATTTAAATTAATTGATAATAATAATAATTCAATAGACATTAAAATAATTATAATATTTTGTCTATTTAAAATTATACCAAATAATCCTAGACAAAATAAAAAAAAAGTAAAAATAAAATGATTTAAAATACTCATACTTAAATTAACCAATTAAAACTTATTAAAATACTTGCAGTATATAAAAACCAACTTAAAGTAAAAGGTAAAAATACTTTCCAACCTAAACGCATTAATTGATCATAACGATATCTAGGTAAAACAGCTCTAGCCACTACAAATAAAACAACAAAAAAACATACTTTAATACTAAACCAAAAAGATCCTGGTAAAAAATTAATAAATTTAATACTAAAGGGAAAAGGTGCTAGCCAACCACCTAAAAATAAAATAGTAGTTAAACTACTCATTAATAACATATTTGCATATTCACCTAAAAAAAATAATGCGAAACCCATTGCAGAATATTCAACATTATATCCTGAAACTAATTCAGCTTCAGCTTCAGGTAAATCGAAGGGATGTCGATTTGTTTCTGCTAAACATGATATAAAAAAAATTAAAAAAATAGGAAAAAGAGGAAAACAATACCAAACAGTTTTTTGTGCTAAAACAATAGAAATTAAATTTAAAGATTTGGCACAAACAATTACAGAAAGAATTGAAAATCCTATGGTTAATTCATATGAAATCATTTGTGCAGTTGATCTTAATGCACCTAAAAATGAATATTTAGAATTACTTGACCAACCACCAATAATAATACCATAAACACCTAATGATGAAATTGCTAATAAATATAAAATACCTATATTTAATTCAGTAAAAAACATACCAAATCCTAAAGGTATTACAGTCCAACTTAATAAACTTAAAAAAAAAGCTAAAATAGGTGCAAATATAAATAAAATTACATCAGCGTTACTAGGTAAAACTGTTTCTTTTACAAATAATTTAAGACCATCAGCTAATGGTTGTAATAATCCAAAAGTACCTACAACATTAGGTCCTCTTCTTCGTTGAATAGAAGCTAATACTTTACGTTCAACTAAAGTAAAATAAGCCACAGCAATTAATAAAGGTAAAACTAAAATTAAAAATTTTAAAATTGTGTATATCATAATAATTTTGATTGATTTTTAATAATTTTATTAGAATTAATTAATATTTTTGAATATTGTTCTAATATATTTGTATAATAATTATTTTTAATTAATGAATTTAAAAAATTTATATTAATTTTTAAATATTTTTTGTTAAAATTAAAATTATTTATAATTTTTATTTTTTTTTTTAATAAATAAGGTAAAATATCCTTAATTTTTAAAACATAATCTAATTTTGATTGATTTTTATTTAATAAAAATTTATAAATATTTCTATAAATGATAGAATCTTTACGTTGTTCTGTATTTAAATTTAAAATTTGTTCATTTTTTTGAATAAAACCTTCTAAATTAATATACATTCCATTTTTTTCTAAAAAAGTTAATCCAGGTAAAATTAAATTAGAATTTTGTGCATCTTTAGTAAAATGATGTCCTTGATAAATGATAAAATTATCCTTAGAAATTTTTAATTTATTTTGTAAATTTGTATTAAATAAATAATATAATTTTGAATTTTTTAAAGAATTTTGTGATTTTGAAAAAGTAATTTCAAAAAAATTAATTAAAGAAGTTTGAGAATTAAAAAAATTAATATTATTATTAAAAAATGATAAATTTTTTAATTTTGATAAAAAAAAAAAACCATTTTTTTGATTTAAAATATTTTCACCTACAATAATTATAGGTTTTTTTGCTTTTTTTAAATCCTTACAAAATGAATGTTTACCTATTATAATATTTATTAATGTTTTAAAAGTTAATCCTAAATGTTTAATAGAATAAGTAAAATCAATTTTATTACCTATATAAGCTATTTTAAAATTCCCTTTTTTCAAACGATTAATTAAATGAATATTTAAAATAGAACCTTCTTTACGAATATCACTACCAATTATTAAACAAAGATCAGATTCTTCAATAGATTTTAAAGTATTATTAAATAAAAAATTTGAAGTTAAATCAGAATTATTATTAAAATTTTGATTATTTAAAAAATGTTCATAATTTACATTTGAAATTCCTAATTTATTTAAATTTTTTTTTAATAAAAAAAGTGATTCTAAATCAGTTAAATTACCTATAATACTTTGAATATTAGAACTATCTGTAGTTATAAATTTTTTATTAATTATATTTAAAGCATCTAACCAAGAAATTTTATGAAAATTATTTTCATTATCTTTTAATAATGGATATTTTAATCTTTGATATTTTAAACTATCAAAAAAATATCTAGTTTTATTTGAAATCCATTCTTTATTAATATTAAAATTAGTTTTAGGCAAAATACGTACAATTTCATTATTAAAAATATCAATTTTTATATTTGAACCAATACTATCTAAAATATCAATACCTTCTTTTTTTTTTAATTCCCAAGAACGTGCTTTAAAAGTATAAGGTTTTGAAGTTAAAGCACCAACTGGACATAAATCAACTAAATTACCTGAAAATTCTGAATTAAAAATTTTTGGATAATAAAAATTAATTTCTGTCTTATTACCACGACCTGTTGTACCTAAATCATCAATACCACAAATTTCATTTGCAAAACGAACACAACGTGTACAATGAATACATCTAGTCATAATAGTTTTAATAAAAGGACCACAATATTTATCTTCTACACCACGTTTTTTAAAAAAAAAACGACTACGATCAGAACCAAAAATCATAGTTTGATCTTGTAAATCACATTCAGATGCTTGATCACAAATAGGACAATCTAATGGATGATTTATTAAAAGAAATTCTAATACACTTTCACGTGCTTTTTGTACTAACGGTGTATTAGTAAATATTTTCATATTAGGCATTAAAGGCATAGCGCATGAAGCTACGGGTTTAGGTGAATTTTCAATTTCAACTAAACACATTCTACAATTACCCGCAATTTGTAAATTTTCTTGAAAACAAAATTTAGGAATTTCAATTTTGAAATTATTACAAGCTTGTAATACTGTTAAATTTTTATTAACTTTTAATTTTATATTGTTAATATATATATCAATCATTTATTTGATAAAAATTAAATAAAATATGAATTTATTTTCACTAAAATAATATATTTTTTTTAAAATTTATTATTTAAAATAAAATTATTATTATTTTTAAATATAAAATATATCTTTATAGAAATTATCAAAGAAGGGATTTGAACCCTTAATGCTTTTAAGCTTTACATCCTAAGTGTAACGTGTTTACCAATTTCACCACTTTGATAATAAATAAATACCTACTATTGGACTTGAACCAATAACCCTTGAATGGGAACAGATTTTAAATCTATCGTGTTTACCAATTTCACCAAGTAGGCTAATTAAATAAATGAAAAAAAACAAAATAATAACTTATTTACAATTACATTTATATGAATTAAAATATAATTTTTTTATAATTTTAATTACTTTTTTATATCTTTTTATAATTTCATATTATTTTTCAGATCAATTAATATATTTATTAGTTAATAATTTACTTAATCAAAATATGTTAAAATATTTTATCTTTACAAATATTACTGAAATTTTTATTACTAATATTTATATTTCAATTTTTATATCAACTTTTATAATTATTCAATTAAGTATTTTATTAATTTGGTTTTTTTTATCAAAAGGTTTATATAAATTTGAAAATTTTTTTTTTTTTAAATTTTATGTTATTTTTATAATTTTTAATTTTTTTATAATAAATATTATTTTTTCAAATATTATCCCACATATTTGGAATTTTTTATTAAATTTAAATTTTACAAATTTATATATTTTAACTATCTATTTTGAACCAAAAATCAATAATTACTTTGATTTTATTTTTTCATCTTTTATTTATATATTTATAATATTTATTTATATATTTATATTATTTTATATAATATATAATAATATTTTTCAAATTAAAATTATTATTAATTTAAGAAAATTTTTTTATTTAAAAATAATATTATTAAGTGCTTTAATTACACCACCTGATATATTAAATTTTTTATTAATTTATTTTTTATTTTTATTTATTTTTGAAATATTTGTTTATATATTATTATATATAAATAAATATAAATTAAATTATTTTATTTATAAAACTTAATTTATTTTTATTTATATTAATATTTTTATTAATATTGATTTTTGTTTCTTTAAAAATTTTAGTATTTAATTGATAATTTTTTAAATACTTAATAGATGTTATTTTTAAAGAAGATCCATTTGTTAAAATAATTTTATTTTTATAGGTAAAAAATTTTTTATTTTTATTCATATATTATAATTTTTGGCTAGATAACATAATGGTAATGTAAAGGACTGCAAATCCTTTAATGACGGTTCAAATCCGTCTCTAGCTTTTAAAGGATAGAGTGGGATTCGAACCCACGGTATTTTTACATACTTCAGTTTTCAAGACTGACACCTTAAACCACTCGATCACCTATCCATTTTTTAAAAATTTAAAATTAACGTCTCTTTTGTTTTTTTAATCTACAACCATTAAAAGGTTTAGTTGTTTTATCTAAAAGATATTTTACTTTAAATTTTTTTTGTTTTAAATTTTTTAAAACATTATATCTACCTAAACCTGTACCGTGTAAATAAATTTTTAATTTTTTTATTCGTTTTAATTGAAGATATTTATTAATTTTATAAACAATTAATTGAACATTATATGGTGTATTTTTTTTAAATCTTGTTTTTTTTAATGATTTTGTAGACCATTGTTTTAAAAGATTTCCATTATGTTTTGTTAAACTAATAATAGTATTTTTTAAGCTAGCAGTTATATGTAAATTAGTTAAAATTAAAGGATTTTTTTGTTTTAAATTTTTTCTTATTTTATATTTATTTCTAAAATTATATTTAAATTTATTTTTATTCATAGAATAATAATTTTATTTTTTTTTATTTTTTTTTTGTACCTTAAATGGACGTTTATTACGTGAAATACGTTTTTGAATAAAAATTTTTTTTAATTTTTTAGACGTTTTTGCATTTGTATGTGTACGTTGTCCTCTAACAGGTAATCCTTGACTTTGTCTAATTCCACGATTACTTTTAATTTCCACTAATTCATTTAATCTTTCAGTTTTAGATTTTTTTAAAAGTTGTTCAATTTTTAAATTTTTATTTATATAATTTATAAGTCGATTTACGTGGTTGTTTTTAAGTTTATTAAGGGTGATTTGAGGATTAATTCCTATATTTTTACAAATTTTCTTAGATTGAAATTCATTAATACCATATAATATAGTTAATGAATGTAAAATACTTTTTGAATCTGAAATTGTTTTATTAAAAATATATAACATAATAGATTTTATCTATATACCATATAAAATGATAGAAAAAAAAATAAATCCCATAACACCCTCACAACGTCAAACATTTTTATTAAAAAAAAATAATTTAACTAAAATTTTTAAAATTAAATCTTTAACAAAAGGTTTTCAACGTGCTAATGGTAAAAATAATCAAGGTAAAATAACTGTAAGACATCGCGGAGGTGGACATAAACGTTTATATAGAATTATTAATTTTAATAGATCTAAAAATATAGAAGGTTATGTTATTAAAATTTTATATGATCCTAACCGTTCTGCTAATATTGCTTATATTAAAAATGATTTTCAATCTTATTTAATTTTAGCACCAGAAGGTTTAAAAATTAATCAATATATAAAAAGTTCATCCGATGCTGAATTAAAAGTTGGTAATGCTTTACCATTACAAAATATACCTATAGGTAGTTTAATACATAATATTAGTTTATATCCCCAATCGAGAGGAAAGTTAATAAGAAGTGCTGGAACTTCTGCACAATTACTTCAAAAAATTAATAATAAATATGCTCGAATTCGTTTAAATTCTGGTGAATTAAAATTAATATTATTAACTTGTTATGCTACATTAGGTATAGTATCTAATATTAATCATAAAAAAATTAAATTAGGTAAAGCTGGACGTTCACGTTGGTTAAATAGAAGACCTTCTGTCCGTGGTGTAGCTAAAAATCCTGTTGATCACCCACATGGTGGTGGTGAAGGTAAAACAAGTGGTGGAAGACCTTCCGTAACACCTCAAGGTAAAATAACAAAAGGAAAACCTACACGTAAAAAAAAGAAAAAGAAATTAATTATTCAATAAATTATGTCTAGAAGTAAATATAAAGGTCCATTTTTTAAAGTTAATTTATTAAAAAAAAAACAATGGATAAAAATAACTAATAAAAATTTAACAATATTGCCCGAGTATAGTAATCATTCTGTAAGTATTTATAATGGTAAAATTTTTATTAATTTAGAAATAAATGATAAAATGATTGGTTTTAAATTTGGTGAATTTATTAATACACGAAAAAAACATATATATAAAAAAAAAAAATAAATTATGGGTCAAAAAATAATACCAATTAGTTTAAGATTAAATAAAAAAAAAAATTGGAGTTCAAAATGGATTGTTAATAATGATAAATATTCAAATTTATTACATTTTGATTTAGAAATTAAAAAATATTTTGAAAATATTTTTAATTATAAAAATCTAAAATTAATCGATATAAATATAGTAAAAACATCAAATAATATTAATGTATATATTTATATACAAAAAAATGCAAAAAAATATTATAAATTATCTTATAATAATATTATAAAACATTTAAATTTATATTATCCAAATAATAATATTAAATTATTTATTAAAAATGTACAATTTTTTGAATTTATTCGATTAAGAAAAAATTTAAAAAAAATTTTTGATAAAATAAAAAAAAATAATAGAATTAATAAGAATGTTAAAAAAATGATTTATAATTTTAGTTATGCTTTTTATACTAAAAATATTAATATTATTACATTTTATATTAAACAAACATTAGAAAGAAAAAAAACACATAAAAAATTTATCAATAATATTGATAATATGCTTCAAGAATTTTTTAAAATGTTTTCTAATTTTATTGGGTATCGTTTACAATTTAAAGGTCGTTTAAATAAATCAAAACGTAAAAAAAAAATGGTATTTCAAAAAGGAAAAATACCATTAAATACATTAGAATATGATATTAAATACCATTTTAATAAATTTAAAACACCTTCCGGTATTTGTAGTATTAAATTATGGATTTTTTTTAAACCTTTAAAAAAAAAATTAAATTTTAATTTTTTAAAAAAAAAAATTAAATTAAATAAAAATATTAAAAAATCTTAATTATTATGTTATTTCCAAAAAAAACTAAATATAAAAAACAATTTAAAGGTAAACTTGTAGGCAAAACAACAAAAGGTAATAATATTGTTTACGGTAAATATGCAATTAAGGTTTTAGAAGAAACTCGTTTAACTTCAAGACAAATAGAAGCAACTCGTCGAATAATTATTAGAAAAATGAAAAGATTAGGATTTTTATGGATTAGAGTTTTCCCTAATACTCCTGTAACAGCAAAACCTACAGAAAATCGTATGGGTAAAGGAAAAGGTGCTGTTTCCTTTTGGGTAGCAAAAATTAAGAAAGGTCAAATTTTATATGAAATTAGTGGTATTTCATTGGAAAATGCAAAAAAGGTTTTAAAAGCTGGTTCAAATAAATTACCTGTTAAAACAAAATTTATTTATAAATAATTAGGCTTATAGTTTAATTGGTTAGAGCATACCGCTCATAACGGTGTAGTTGTAGGTTCAAGTCCTACTAGGCCTAATTAAAAAATTTTATTTAAAATGTACAAATTAAAAAAACAAAAAATTAATAATTTACTAAATTATCAACCATTTTTAAAAAATAATTATTTAAAAAAAAAAAAATTTAAATTAAAAAATATTTTATTTGAAAATCATATTTTATTTAATAATTTAAATTTAGAATCATATGTAATAGAATTTAATAATTATGAGAATATTTATTTACCTTTCACTTTAATAAAAATAGATAAAATTTCAACAATTGCTATTAAATATGAAAATGTTATACTATTTAATTATGATTTAACTTATAATATTTTATATCAATTTAATAAAATAATGTTTCAAAATATTTTAGTAAAAAAAAATAATTCAATTAAAGGTCGTTTATTAGGTGGAAATTGGAATAATAAAAAAATTTTTATTTCTATTTTAGGTTTTATTTTTTCTATGAAACCCACTAATTTAAATAATGCTTTAAATTATAAAAAAAAATTTTATTTTAATAAATATACTAAAAAAGGTTTTTATAAAAAGAAAATTAATGCTACTAGATTAATTAATTGTTATAAATTAAAATATTTAAATTTTCAAATAAATAATATTAATAATTTAAATATTTTAAAAAAAAAAAAAGAATTTTCAAGACTTTCACATATACAAACTATTATTCAAAATCAAAAAATACAGAATAATCGTTTAACAAAAAAATAATAATAAAAGTATTCTTTCAAGAAAAATATATGTTTAAGAAATAAAATGTTAAAATAAAATTATGCCACAATTCGATCAATTTTCATTTTTTAATCAAGTTTCATGGTTTTTATTTTTTTTTTTTAATTTTTATTTTTTTGTTACTTATTTTTTTTTACCTAAAATTTGTTATAATTTAAAATTTAGAAAAAAAAAAATAATTTTTGATAATAAAAAAAAAAATCAAATTAATTTTGAAAAAAATAATATTATTTTTTTTTTTAATAATTCTTATAAAACATTTTGTTCTAATTTTGAATTATTTATTACTAAAAAATTATCAATTTATAAAAAAAATCAAGAAATTAAAATACAAGAAACTCCAATTTTTAATACTTTATTAAAACAAAAAATTAATATTTTTTTAAATCAAAAATTTTTATTATTTAAAAAAATATTTATAGAAATTAATTAATTAATTTTAATAAGTGTATAGCTCAGTTGGTAGAGCACCGGACTTTTAATCCGATGGTCTTGGGTTCAAGTCCCAATACACTTATTAGGGGATATATTTCAACTGGTAGAAAGTATGTTTTGCAAATATAAGGTTATCGGTTCGAATCCGATTATCTCCACATTTAGTTTTAGTATATATAATTTATGCAAAAAAAAATTAAAAAAAATATTAAACAACGTTATTTATTTAAAAATTTTGAAAAAAATAGATTAACTTTAAAAATTCTTTCAAAAAATTTAAATATTGAAAAAAATTTAAGATGGAAATTACAACAAAAATGGTTTTTTTTTCATCAAAATTCATCAATTACTAGAATTAAGAATTTATGTGTTCTAACAGGACGTTCTAAAAGTATTTATCGTTTATTTAAAATTTCAAGAATTCAATTACGTAAATTAGCATCAAAAGGATTTTTACCTGGTGTTTCAAAATATAGTTGGTAAATTTTATTATGATTATAACAGATACTCTTTCAAATTTATTTTCAAAAATAAAAAACGGTTACTTAGCAAAAAAATCAAAAATAGTACATCAAAAATCAAAACAAAGTATAAATATCTTAAATATTTTAGTTAAAGAAGGTTTTATAAAAAGTTATAAAATAAATTCAAAAAATCAATTAGATATTTATTTAAAATATAGTAAAAATAAAGCAGTTATTACTGAAATAAAACGTTTATCAAAACCCGGAAAACGTTTATATATAAATAATAAAAATTTATATAAAAAAAAAATAGGATTTTATATTATTTCAACATCTATAGGTATTTTAACTGATCTACAAGCTAAAAAATTAAATGTTGGTGGTGAATTAATTTGTAAAATTTTTTAAAAATAAAATTATATGATTAAAATATTAAAAAAAAATATTAAATTAAAAAATAAAAATTTTTTTAAAAGTCCTTTAGGAAATATTCAACTTTTTTTTATAGATAAAACTTTTATTATACCAACAGATATAAAAATCTCTAGTAAAAATAAAACAATTTTTTTTGAAACATCTTTAGGATTATTATCTTTAGATTTTATAGATAATATTTGTTTTTTTATTAAAAAAAATAAATTATTATTAAATATTAATATATATAAAAATAAAAAAAGTATTTTAAATTTATATAATAAATTAATTAAAATAAAAATAAAAGGTGTTTTACAAGGTTTTAAAATTAGTTTACTTTTAAAAGGTATAGGTTTTAAAGCCTTTATTGAAAATAATAGATTAATTTTAAAATTAGGATTTAGTCATAATATTATAATACCAATTCCTTCAAATATTGAAATTATTAATCAAACTAATATTTTAATTTTTAGTAGTATAGATTATATATTTTTAAATCAATTTGTATATTATATTAAAAATCATAAAAAACCTGAACCTTATAAAGGAAAAGGTTTATTATTAAAAAATGAAAAAATTTTACAAAAAGAAGGGAAAAAAAGTAAAAAATAATTAAATATGATACAAAAAAAAAAAAAGAATAATAATAATATTTTATTAAATTTATTATTTAAATCTAAAAATATGTATGGAGAATCTTTAACTTATACAAATAAAGAAATATTACCTTTTATATATGGTAGTCGACATGATTATACTATAATTAATTTAAAAGATGTATCATTTTTTTTAAAACGTATTTTTAAATTAATAAAAAATATGATACAAAAAAATGAAAAAATTTTAATTATAGGTAATGCAGATGAAATTCAATTTTTATTAACTACTTCATTTGTAAAAAAAAATTCAAATATTATTTTTTTTAATAAAGAATGGGTTAATGGGTTAATTACTAATAAAATTATGGATACACCTTTTAATAAAGTAATTAATTATTTATTTAAAGAAAATGAAATAAAATTAATTTTAATAATTCAAAGTTCAATAAAAGATACTTTTTTAAATCAAGAATTATCAACTTTAAAAGTTCCAACTATTTCATTAATAAATACAAGTCAGACAATAAAAAATGTAGATTATCCAGTAGTAACAAATTCTAGAAATATTCAATCAATATATACTTTAATGTATTTATTACGTAAAATATTTTAATAAATAATATGAATAAATTAAAACCAAGAAATAAAATATGTTTTCAAAATAATAGAAACATTCATAAAAATTTAAACTTATTAAAATTAAAATCAAAAAAATGGAATTTATTTAAAAAAAAATTAAGATATCGAAAAGAAATCAAACCTGAAAAACGTAAAAAATTTTTTCAAAAAAGATTATTTGAAAAACAACAATTTCGAAATTTTTATGGGTGTATACATGAATATCAATTAAAAAATTTATTTCAAAAATTATCAAAAAAAAATAATAAAATAAATATATTTAAAAAATTTGTTATTTTATTAGAAAGTCGTTTAGATATTAATCTTGTAAGATTAAAATTAGTAAAAACAATTTTTAAAGCAAAACAATTAATTAATCATAAAAAAATTAAAGTTAATAATAAAATTATAAATAAACCTAATTTTATATTACAAAAAGGTGATGTTATTTATATTATTAAATAAAAATAAATATGCAAAAAAATAAAAAAAATTTTCAAAAAAATAAAAAATTTAATAAACAACATTTTAATCAAAAAAATAATAAATATCCATATTCTTATAAAAAAAATAATAAATTTTTTTATAAAAATAAAAATAATATTTATTATCTTTTAGGAGAAAAAAAACCATTAAAACCTTTAACAACTGCATATTTGCATAGAAATAAAAAAATTAAAAAAGGTATATTCTTTAAAGAACCCACTTTTAAAACTATTTTATACCCTTTCTATTTAAATTTAAAATTAATTAATGAATATTTAAAAAAAAAATAAAAATTTAAACCATTTAAATGGTTTA